CAGTCGAAGGTCCTTCGGCGGCAACCGCGGCGGCGTTAAAAATAGAAGAAAAATCTAAAGACCCAAATTCTTCCCAAATAGCAAACATTGCTAAAACTAACCCAATGTCCCCCACTCGATTAACCAACATGGCTTTTATGGCCGCCTTATTGGCCTCAATTCTGGTTAATCAAAAATTTATTAATAAATAAGAGCATAGCCCTACCCCCTCCCAACCAATAAATAGTTGAGGGTAATTGTCACTAGTTACTAATAGGATCATAAAAAATGTAAAAAGTGACAAATATGACATAAATCGAGGAAGATGGGGGTCGCCGTCCATGTATGCGGTAGAAAAAATATGAACTAAAGTGGATATACTTGTAACCACGATCAACATCGTGGCAGTAAGACTATCGAATTGTAAGCCAAAATAGGTGGTCAATAAATCTGAGTCTAGCCACCTCCATAGTTTTATGTATGTTGTAGAAGAATTTAAAGTGGTTTCATAAAATATCAAGGTAGACCAGGACAAACTTAAAATTAAACAGGCCGAAGTAAAAATTCCAGCACCTTTTTCTCCTATTTTTCTACCAAAAAATCCTGATGTTAAGGCCCCCAAAAGGGGGGCGAATACAACTAAAAGATACATCAATCAATCAATGATTATAGCCATAGGCTGAGACCGATGGTCATAGCCACAGGCTGCTCTTTAAAGAGAGCCTTGGTTATAATCGAAAGATGGGAATCCTTCCCTTGCCCCTTCGGGGCGACAGTTCCTTAATTTATGATCGAAAGATTGCCACCGCCGCTCGCTCTCTAATTAGAGAGCCTATCAGATTTAACCCCCGATAGGATAAAGGCGGCTCTTTAAAAGGATGGGAAGCCGCGTTGCTGCTTCTACACCATCCCCTCCTTAGGAGGCCGCTATAGCGGGCTCGTGATGGTGGGGTTTAGCCCCCCTATAATGGGCCCAAACATTTCGATATGACTTTCCCACTTTAGAAGCGGTCAGTGATTAGCTGAGAGACCTATCGAACCCTAGGGTTCGATGATCAATGGGTTGATCGTAACTTATAAAAAATAAGAGGATCACTAATCCTTCGGTCCTTTCGTACTAGAAGATAGTTATATCGATGTTTCTTCAATTTGTAGATAGAAACCAAGCTGTGTTACCACGCTTTTAACTCAAATCATGTACGGCTTTAATGGACGAACAGACCAACCCTTGGGAGCGGCTGCACCCCAGGATGCCGCAATTCAACATCGAGGTCGCAAACATCGTCGTCGATGTGAACTCTCTAACGATATTACGCTGTTATCCCCGTGGTAACTTTTATTCGTTGATCGTTAACTATTCCACTCTAAATTAACGGGTCACTATGGCCCACCCCACCGCCGCCCTTCGGGCGGGCTTAGGGGTGTCTGCTCGGGGTGTCCCCCTCGCAGTCAGGCTTCAGTCATTAATTGCGCACCTTAAGCGCACCTTCGTTACTCTTTAAAAGGCGGTCGCCCCAACCAAACTGTCCTACTTACACTCTCCCCCCCAAGAGGGGGTTAGCCCCTTTGACATGGGGGAGTGGGGTTTCATCTGCCCCGGCGGGGGGCTGCCACATAGTCTAAACCACCCATTTAAATTCGGCCGGTTCCCGGACACGGGAAGGCCGGGGCCGTGTAAGTGCCCCAGTAAAGCTCAACGGGGTCTTTTCGTCTAACAAATTGGACGTAGCATCTTCACTACGAATTCAATTTCACTGGGAATTTCCTTAAGACAGTGGGGCCTTCGTGGCGCCATTCATACTGGCCAACAATTAATTGGCTATTGATTACGCTACATTATCACGGTCAGTGTTACCGCGGCCATTCAATTGTCCTTACGAGGTCGACTTTTATCAACCGCTTTTAGATACAACCATTGGGCAGGCATCACCCTCTATACATCTATTTTCATATTGGCCGAGGGCTATGTTTTTGGTAAACAGTCGAGGCCCGTGTTCCAATATGCCCTGGTGGGCCATTGGGATTTTGCCGAGTTCCTTAAGAAAATTTATCCCCTCACTATCCCCCACTTTAGTTAGTTTAGTACAGTACCCTTGCCAGAAGGAGGCCTTCTGGGAAGAGCTTGAATAATTCTTTCCTGGCACTTTGTGCGTCTATTACTCATGGCCCCCCATCAACGCAACCTTTGGGGCTGCGATTTTAGGGGCTGTTTAACCCCATAATTAATATGGGAAACCAGGGGGGGAGTGATGCTATGATTTTTTACTCATGTCCACATTATCACTTCTGATGCCGTGCGGGCTCTCACTGAACAATTAACAGTACGTTCTGCTACCGGGCAAATATACCCCCCTTAATGGTAAGGAGGCCGCTCTCTAACATTAGAGAGCGAGCGGGGGGTTCGTTCCCATAAGCTTTATAGAACCCCCTTGAGGGTTGCATAATCTAGGGGAACCCCACCTTGTTATTTCGCCCCCAGAGTTTCAGTTCAACTTTAGCCACCATAATTTTAGAGATAAAAGAATTTCTTGAGTGAACTGCTACGTCATCTCTCAAAGGTGGCTGGCTCCAAGCCTACTTCTTCATTGTCTAAACCCAATATCTCTTTTACACTAAATCTTTTATTAATGACTTTAACTTCTGGTTAGGGCTTCTCCCCTTTTGACCGTCGACCTTATCGCCCACAGTCTGTCTGTGCCACTCTGGCTTTTTTTCTTCATAGTTAATCCCCCGGCTTCGGGGGGTCGGGCTTTACCACATTCCAAGCCATTCTCACGCCCCTGCCTCCGAAGGGGGCGGGGCTCTCATTACTGTGCACGCACTACTTCAATAGTTTTCGCAGAAAACCAGCTATCTCCAAGTTCGATTGGCGTTTCGCCCCTAACCACAGGTCATCCGAGATTTTTGCAACAACCACCGGTTCGTTCCTAAAAACTGCCCATGGCTAGATCACTTGGTTTCGGGAAATTTGACTGAGGGGTGGGGGTATTCCCCCCCCCTTGCTTTCACTACACCTTAGGGGGCCAAGAACAATCCCCCCAGCCATCCCCGCGCGATAACGCAGCGGGGTGGCTGTGAGATTGCACTTTAAGTTTGCCAAATTTTATCTCGTGGACCCATTATGCAAAAGGTACGTTGTGTTACAACTGCTTTAAGTGACTCATTTCAAGGTCTTTTCAAGCCTCTTTCAACTTTCCTTTACAGTACTCCTCTCTTTCGGTGTGACACTAATTGTTAAGCCTTGGATGTGTGGACACCCATCTTCCCATCACTACTCGCCCGCCCCCCGGCCAGGGCCGGGGGGCCTACAGGAAAGGGCTCGTCCGCTTTCGCTCGCCGCTACTTACGGAATCTCGTTTGATTTTTACTGTGCCCCCCCCCTAAACACCCACTATGGGGTGGGAGGGGGGGGTGGGGGGCCCGGTACTGGGATGTTTCGCTCCCCTGGCCCCCCCGCTGCGTTGCCGCGCGGGACATTAGGGCTTCAAAGTCTCTCCTCCGCCATTTCGGGGGGCTCCGTCCTCTTTAGTGCACCCTAGTTCTCCATTCGTCACTCTTTTTACTCAAACCGACGTTGCATTCCAACGTCTCCCCCTTGCGGGGGGAATGTTGTAGGGGCAGGAGTTGAACCTGCATATCCGGGTCATGAGCCCGGTGACTTGCCGTTAGTCCACCCTACGGCGGGCACCCGCCCCCCTAGCCGAAGCTAGGCCAGAAGGACGCCGGTTCCCCGGCAGGGGGCCCCACACCGCCGCCCATTTGGGCGGGGGTAGCGCCCCTTCGGCTCGATAATCTCGATGTATAATCTTGATTATCATGATCATCGACTATCAATGATAATCCCAGCCTAAAGGCTGGCCACCACGGTGGGTTTGGATTATTGATAGTCGATGATCTAGAACAGCCCCACTGTGGCCCAATGGGCCAGCTGTAATAGTAAATTGGGGGAGACAATTGTGAACCCAATCACATATAAACTGGCACCAATTAGCAAAGCCTTTCTTAAATTTATTCTATTCTCCCTCCTAAGTGTTTTTATGCCAATTAAAAGGGAAGAATCAGCTTGAAAGTAGATAATCTTTACTATTCTAACATAATAAACGCCAGCTATGACCGAGCAGACCACGGCTAAAACCGAGACTAAATAATATTGATTAACCACCCCCGGCAACAACACCAACCATTTACTTAAGAATCCAACTAAGGGGGGGATACCCGCAATCGAAAGGAGAGTTAGGGCCAATGTTATAGCCAAAGCCGGTTCTCTCCTGGAGAGACCACTAAACTCCACTATTAAATTCCTAACCACCCCCAGGGCCAATATTATAGCAAAAATGCTAATAGACATTGTCACGTATAAAATCATATATACCAGGCTGGCTTGAATACTTTCAAAAGACCCAATCTCCATCCCCCAAAGTATAAATCCCATATGTCCTATCCCACTATAGGCTAGTAGGCGTTTGATTTTTGTTTGGTTTAAAGCCCCAATGGCGCCCACGATCATTGAAAATATAGCACCAATCAATAATATGTTAACCGCCGGGCCAATTGAAACTAAAATAGAAAATATGGCCACCTTCGGCACAATCGCCAACAAAGCGGTGGTCGTGGTCGGCGCACCGTCATATACGTCGGGGGCCCACATATGGAATGGGGCAGCCGACAGCTTAAACAACAGCGCTATTGTGATCAGTAGGCCTCCCATCGGGGGCATGGCACCCCCGGGGGTCTGACCGAGCACCAGATCGGTACAGGGCACGCTGGTTCCCCCCGTCAATCCGCACATCATGGCACATCCAAACAAGAACAGCCCCGAGGAAAGTGCCCCCAGCACAAAGTATTTTAAGCCTGATTCAGCGCTATGGCCGGACCCCCTCTTTTGGGCGGCTAATATAAATAAGGAGAGGGTAGGCAGCTCAATGGCTAAATAGACAGAAAGCCAGTTACTAGACGACACCAAGAGGACGCCCCCTAATGCCACCATTAAGATTAAAATTGGGGTATTGGCCTCTGCGGGCGGGGTGTGCCCCCCAGCCCCTGTAGTAGCCATCTCCTTTTGGAGAGGGGGGTCGAGCATCATTAAAACTGCGGTGGCGCCGATAAGAACAAGTAATTCAGTGCCCTTTGTCCAACTGTTTATGGTTAATAATCCATTGTATCCCCCCAAAGGAATCCCGCCAAGTCCTTGACCGGTAAGTCAAGACTTGAAACCCTGTAAAAGCTCAATGGGGAAGAAAAGGCCGGCCCCCTCAGAAAAACTCCATCAGCTTGTAATTAATAACGTTAGAATTGAGATTTTTAGGGTCAAACCCTTGACACTATAAATTATTAAGCCCAATGTGATTGTACTTAGAAATAAAGGCTCACTCATGTACATGCAACCATCGCCCCGAAAGGGCGAGGGTCCCCCATCAGCCCTGCCATTAGCCCATGATTCCATAGGCGGATGGCACCCTCCTCAATATGATCAAACCCCAGGGTTCAATGGTTGAAGGGAGGGGGGCGGGGGCTTGGGGTGGCCCCAAGGGGAGGTTCCCCTCCCCTCACTATGTTACGACTTGCTTAACTTCGTAGGGGCCCGTAACCGCCGGGGCCCGGGGGGGCGCGGCGGCGTCCGAACCATCATCCTAAGTTAAGGTGACGGGCGATTTGTGCTAACACCTAGATCATTTCACCGGAACGCTATACTTTCCGATTACTATTAAATTCAACTTTCGGCCATCTTCCAATAGCCTACCGAACTCTCACTTTTGGGTTTCACCTCCCAGGTTTCCCATTGTATAAGAAAATGTAGCGCATATTATCCCCAAACATTGGGACCATAAGACCTGACTTCATCCGCGGCTAATCCTCGGGTTGGGTCCGTTTAAGGTTTCATACACGAACTGACGACGGCCATGCAATACCGGTCCATAAGGATTCCTTGGAATCCTCAAGGATTCAAGTTTGGGTAAGGTATCTCGCGGTTTATCGAATTAAACTACACGCTCCTCTAATCGAAACGGTGAACAGCCAAATTTTTGGAATTTTAATCTTGCGATCGTACTACTCAGGCGGGAGATTGCTGCCTTTCGGGGCTGCATTCGCATTTTCTCCATCGTTTACAGTGTGGACTACCAGGGTCTCTAATCCTGTTTGTTCCCCACACCCTCGTGTTTCAGCCCGTAGCCCGGGGGGGCGCCCCAGGGGGCCCCCCCTCCCGCCCCGCGGTAAATTGCTTCAGCTTTTGGGGTTCTATTTTCTATCCGCACATTCTACCGCTACAGAAAAATTCCATTTACCACCTTGGGGGGGGTGGGGCGGTCGGCCTACACACCCTTTACGCCCCTTTGCTCATAAAGGCTTGGCCCCTAAGTCTAACCGCGTCTGCTGGCACTTAGTTGGACAGGCCAAGAGGGCGTGTGCTCTCTGTGTCATACTGCCGTATATTGCACAATATTCTCTACTGCTGCCTCGTCCCTGACGGACTTAATGAGCCTTCCCCTTGTTTCAGTGAAAGTGTGACTCAGGGTTGATTGTTACGCATCTTCGGCAGGGTGGGTCTTTAATACCGCCCTCATACCTAATACGTCTCCGGCCCAGCCCCCGGCAAGGCCTGGGGGTGGGGTAGCCGGGTTTCCTCACCTGTGCGCGGGCAGGCTCCTCCCATGGGGGGGAGCGCACACTAGCATGTATTAGAAGGTCCACTTGTCTTCTATTTTCCCCAAAACCAAAGGATTGCAAGGCCTTCTTCGAAGACTCGAACTATTATTTGTTTATTAGTTTAGTTTAGGGGGGGGGGTGGGAACTTTCGCGAAGGTTTCTATCGAATTGTAAAAGCCCTCCCTCAACCATTTTACTTGGAACCGGATCGTGGCCCCCCTATAATCGCCCGTCCCCCCCCGGAGCCCCGTGGTGGTGGGGAAGGGGGGGGATGGGCCCCCCCTGAGGGGGGCCAAGGACTAATGCAGGGCAATCGTGTCCCCCAAATAGATTACAGTTAATAAACAAAACACATAGGCCTGAATCACGGCCACTGCCATCTCCAATAAGGTTATAAAAACCATGATTAACAAGGGGAACAAACTAAGGAAGGTGCCAGCAATTAACATATTAAACCCGAATCCGGCTAAAATGGCAAACAACAAATGGCCGGCCGAGAGATTGGCCGCCAAACGAACCCCCAAAGAGATGGCTCTAGAAACGTAACTTACAGTTTCTATCATTACTAATAGGGGGGCTAACCCCAAGGGGGCCCCATCTGGCATTAATATGCTGAGGAAATTCCATTTAAATTTCCAGAGCCCCCCCAAAGTCACACCTATCACAATAGAAAATGATAGGCCCAACGTAACTACTATATGAACTGTGGGGGTAAACACGTAGGGGAATAAGCCCAATACATTCAAAAACACAATGAAAGTAAAAAGGGATAGAACAAAAGGAAAATATTTCAACCCTTCCGCCCCTAGATTGTCTTTAACTACACCATGGAAATGACTATAAATTGATTCCATAATCGACTGCCATCTGTTGGGAATTAATTTAGTTCCCCTAAACAACAATAGGCTAACAACCACCGCTAATATCATCATCATGGATGAATTAGTAAGGGCGACTAAACTCACTATTTTAAATTGATCAAAATAAGCAGCACACATTTCCTATTCAAGGAACCGTCGCCCCGAAGGGGCGAGGGTAGGGTCCGCTCCCCCCATCAGCCCTATTGGCTGATGGCAGGCCTAGTCTAGGGGGACCCTACGGTTGCAAGGCACCGTAGGTGCCATCCGCCATCGCCGCCCGCCCGCTCTCTAATATTAGAGAGCGGCCTCCGAAGGAGGGAGGGCGGCATGCAAGTGACCGCGGGATTTCTTTGGTGCAGGGCTTTCTTTGGTGAAGGGCTTTCGGGGCGGATTAATCTAAATCTTTCCAGATTGCAGCAACCTCTTTCTTCAACCCCGAGCCCCCAGAGGGCCCTTGGGTCGCCCAACCGCCCATTACAGATCTCCTTATGAGCCAATTTGTTTTAATAGTAGGTAAAATGGAAGTCACCAATAGGGAGAATAATAAAAACAGAGCCATCAGGGTCCATCTATATTGAGTTAAATAAGTGGCTACATCTAATTGTGGCATCTTTCTTTTCCTTCGGCCCGCCTATTAACGTTTAGGAGGGTGGGATTAGCCCCTAAGTCAATTTAGGGATTTGACAGCAATAGTCCCTTTTATTCGGTAATAGGCCACCAATATGGCCAAGCCAATAGCGGACTCCGCCGCCGCAACCGTCAAAATCATAATTGTAAAGATTTGTTCAATCAAAATATCTATTACTACAGAGTTTATTAAAAATAAGAAAGAGGCGGCTAATAATATTAGTTCTATGGACATCAACATTATTATAAGGTGACCTCGGTTGAGGACAATGCCCAACACCCCCAATAATAACAGTAAAATTGCCACTATTATATATTTATAGTACATTGGCGAGTCAAGCAATCGCCGCCTTTAGGCGGCGATTGCAATGCGCACCCTGCCGCCGCCCTCCCTCCTTCGGAGGCAGGGCGGGTGGGGGGCCCGCAGACCCCCGCCCCCTAGAGGGCAGGGGTGGTAGGGGGTGCCTATTGCGGCCCCGCCCCCCTTGCGGGGGTGGGCCCATAGACGAAGGGTAGCTCATTATAGGTGTGGGGTTGAGGGGGGGAAGGCTGCACCCACTCTAGGGAAGCCCAACTAGCCCCGCTGTTCTCAATCCAACCAATAAATTTCACCTCCCTGGCATAGGCATCATAAACTATAAACACAAACCACAGTACCCCAACAATGGATATGGTTGACCCCAGGGAGCACACAAGGTTCCAACCAGCAAAACCATCTGCAAAGTCGGAGTAACGCCTAGGTAGGCCCGCTAGGCCCAAGAAGTGTTGGGGGAAAAAGGTTAAATTCACCCCGATAAACATTAACCAGAAGTGAATTTTCCCATAGATTTCATTGTAGCAATAGCCTGTGATTTTCCCAAACCAATAATAAAACCCGCCAAAAATCGCAAAAATGGCCCCCATGGATAATACATAGTGGAAATGAGCAACCACATAGTATGTATCGTGGAGAACCACGTCTAAAGAACTATTGGCCAAGATTACCCCGGTCAACCCCCCTACAGTAAATAAGAAAACAAATCCTATCGCCCATAGCATGGGGGTGTCCAATCTGAGGGCGCCGCCATAAATAGTGGCCAACCAGCTGAATACCTTAATCCCGGTTGGAACGGCGATTATTAAGGTGGCGGCAGTGAAATAGGCTCTGGTATCTATGTCCATCCCTACTGTAAACATGTGGTGCAATATTTTATAGCCACTCTGGCCCCCGGCCTTAAGGCAAGGTTGGGCCGGGGGCAACGCCCCCCGCATGGGTGGCGAGCGCGCTATACTACTCTCCCCCCCCTTACGGGGGAGGATCGGACTATATCTTCACCTCTAGTGATTTTTCCACTTGCGACCGTCTTACGGCCATTAGCGTAACCTACGGTCACTTGACTCGAGGTTAGCCTTGAAGAGTGCAGACTCTACCCTCGCCCCTTCGGGGCGACGGTTGCACTTTAATCAACACAAATATTGAATATGTTTTTCCCCCTTTAGGGGATACCTGGCTAAATATTGGCTTCACCTGGTGCCAATGGAAGCTAAATATTGATACTGCCCCCGGGGGTTGTTCGACAAAGACACTCGCCCCGGCAGCAATTTGTTTATTAAATCTAAAACATACCTCTCCTTTTGTGTAACGACAATGCTCCCCGCGGCGGTCGATCGGCTCCTGGGGGGAGGCGAGGCCCCGAGGGCCACGTGAAAGCCTCCGGCCCCCTCCACAAACCCCGTCAATCAACTGTTCCCTATCGGGGAAGATAGGTTGGGAACCATGGCGCCTGGGCCCAGATACACAATGTGGGTGCCATATTTATGATTAACAAATTTAATAACTTCCATCAATTGGAGGTTATATTTTAAAGTTATTAGCCTTCCATTAATTAAATTAATAAACTTCAATATCTTGTTGACATCATCCCCCTTGGGGGACAACACCCAATTGCAATCTCGGCGCCCCCCTCCCACGAGGGTCCCCATACCTACGGCCCCCTTAAACCGATGAAGGGTCCGGGGGCACCCAGCGGGGCTGCCTAAGCTAGCTCTGACTTCCTCCCCTACTAACGCTAGAGTCCCCCCGGCCTCAAAGAGGCCAACGGCCCACCATGCCGGTTCCATTCCCAGAAGGCATCGCCCTCTGGCCTTATCTAGGGGGAACCGCCGCCCTTTGGGCGAACACGGTGGCGCCCCCGAGGGGCCTGCACCAAGGTCTCCCCAAGGGGCGGAACCCACGGTCGCAAGTTGTCGACTGTCCCCCTTAGAAAGTCTTAAATCACTAGGGGCCTGACGTGTAGTCTCTGTGACCCCCGGCCCCCCCCCCCCGTAAAGGGGGGGTAGGGCCCGGTTGTCTGCGGGTTGACCCCCCACTAACTTTTTTACTGCGCCCCCGCTCTCCCTAGCTCCAGCTAGGAGGCCAACGGCGGCGCTAGTAGTTACTGGGGTAGGGGTGTTCCCGCATACAGTCAGGTAATAGCACGGCAGGTTGCCCTGCCGGCCGCCCATCTCCAAGCCCACACAATAAAGCCTAATACCCCAATAGATAACATTGCATAGACCATGCCCAAGTATCCAAAAATTTGTTTTTTAGCAGCAAAGGTGGGAATTATTTGGGAGATCATCCCAAAACCAGGCAATATTAGAATATAAACCTCCGGATGGCCAAAAAACCAAAAGAGATGTTGAAACAGAATCGGGTCCCCCCCTCCGGCGGGGTCAAAGAAAGTAGTGTTAAAATTCCTATCTGTCAACAGCATGGTTATAGCCCCGGCCAATACGGGCAAAGACAGTAACAATAAGAAGGCGGTGATTAAGATAGACCACACAAATAGTGGCAATCTATCCATTGTCATACCCGGGGCCCTCATATTAAATATAGTGGTGATAAAATTCATAGCCCCTAAGATGGAAGAGACCCCGGCCAAGTGGAGGCTAAATATAGCCATGTCCACGGCCCCCCCCGAATGAGCTTGAATGGCTGCAAGGGGCGGATACACCGTCCAACCTGTTCCTGCCCCCTGTTCCACAAAGGCGGAACCCAACAATAGAATTAGGGCGGGGGGCAAGAGCCAGAAACTAATGTTATTTAGTCGCGGGAAGGCCATATCTGGTGCACCGATATATAGCGGCACCAACCAATTCCCAAACCCCCCTATCATCACCGGCATCACCAGGAAAAAGATCATAACAAAGGCATGCGCAGTCACGATTACATTATAAAGATGGTCGTCCCCCAACATAGTTCCGGGGGCAGAAAGTTCTAACCTTATCAACATACTGAAAGCTGTTCCTACCATACCGGCCCCAACACCAAATATTAGATATAATGTGCCGATATCTTTATGATTAGTGGAAAACACCCAACGGCTTAAATATGCACTTACTAAGTTCAATTGCATTCTAATACGGGCAACCGCCGCCCTCCCTCCTTCGGAGGCCGCTCTCTAATATTAGAGAGCGGGCGGGCGGCGGCTCCTTACAACGGAGGGGGGGAGGGCTGATGGCAACCGAAGCCCTAAGACCCCCACCAATATATACAAATATACAAAAACAACCACACTACATCTACGAAGTGCCAATACCAACTTGAAGCTTCAAATCCAAAATGGTGATGGCGAGTAAATTGATGGGATACTAGTCTGGCTAAACAGACGGCCAAAAAAGTAGTTCCTATTATAACATGGAGACCATGGAACCCCGTGGCCACAAAAAAAGTAGATCCATAAACTGAATCTGAAATGGCAAAGGGGGCCTCGTAGTATTCCATTGCTTGTAGCCCGGTAAATATTAACCCTAAAACCACGGTGGCGGTGAGCCCCCGGATGGCCTCTCCCCTTCGGCCGCTAATTATAGCGTGGTGCGCCCAGGTTACAGTGGCACCCGAGCTGAGTAACACCGCAGTGTTTAATAGGGGCACCGAAAAGGGATTTAACGGGTCAATGCCCTGGGGCGGCCAGACGGCACCGAGTTCAATCGTGGGTGCTAGGCTGCTGTGAAAGAAAGCCCAAAAAAAGGAAAAGAAGAAAAGAACCTCGGAGGCTATAAATAGAAGCATCCCATACTTTAACCCCTGTTTAACAATTAGGGTGTGGTGACCTTGAAAAGTGGCCTCTCGGATTACATCCCTCCACCAAACTACCATGGTAAATACAATTGTTATTAATCCCATATACATGACCCAGGGTTGACTATAATGAAAATATATGACACCGCCTATAGTAACAAAAAGAGCTCCGCAAGATCCTATGTAAGGCCATGGACTGGGGTCTACTAAATGATAGGGATGATAAACGGTAGATTTCATTTTTACTTATTCTCTATTTTGGGGTTGCGGGGGGGGGCTCCGCCCCGGGGGGCTTCTCAAAACTATAATGCACAGCCCTTAGGGCAACTATCCCCTTTCCCTTATAGGGGCCTCTAAGAGGGCCCTAATAGGCCTCCAAGAGGGAGGAGGAGACCCCCCCTTTGTTTTAAACCTATATTTCCCCCCCGAAGGGGGGCACCATCACCCTCCTAAATTAGGCCAGAAAACGCTCTGGTCTAGCCATAAAATGTGCTGGTCTAGCTTTAGCTAGAGAGGGGGCGAGGGTTCCTTGCAACGGCTGCCCCTTCGGGGCGTGGGTTGCTTGTCAACCAATTTTCAAAATGACCCAAAAGGGGAGTTATAACTAAAAAATAAGAAAAATAAAAAATTGAAGCTAGTTGCCCAATTACTATAAAAGGCTCCTCGACAGGTTGTGACCCAATCCAAGTAAGAAGTAAGAAGTCGGCCGCGAAAAACCAAAAGGCAAGTCGCGCCAAGGGCCGGAAGGTCAAGCCTCGAAATCGGCTACTATGGAGCCATGGCATTAAAAATAATATCAAAAAACTAGAGAACATGGCCACAACCCCCCCTAACTTATTGGGAATTGAACGCAATATGGCATAGGCGAATAAAAAGTACCACTCTGGTTGAATATGGACGGGAGTTACCAAGGGGTTGGCCTGGATGAAATTTTCCGGGTCCCCTAACAAATTGGGGGCGATGTACACAATGGCGCTCAATACCACCGCAAATGCCACTATACCATACCAATCCTTAGATGTATAATAAACATGGAAGGAGACTTTATCGATGTCAGATTTAACTCCGATGGGATTATTAGACCCCTCAACATGTAAACATATCAAGTGGACCATGGCCAAAGCCGCTAGAACAAAAGGAAATAGGTAATGGAGGCTGAAGAACCGATTAAGTGTGGCGTTAGAAACACTAAATCCTCCCCAAACCCATTGGACAATATCTGTCCCAATATAAGGAATGGCTGACAGTAAGTTAGTAATTACCGTGGCGCCCCAGAAAGACATTTGGCCCCAAGGTAAAACGTATCCGATAAAAGCTGTAGCCATCATCAATACATATATTATAACACCAACATTCCAAACCTCAATTCGTGAATAGCTCCCATAATATAATCCCCTACCTATATGGAGATAGACGCATAGGAAAAACAGGGAGGCCCCATTGGCATGTAAGTATCTTAGTAAAAAGCCATAATTAACATCGCGCATAATGTGGCCCACGGAGGCGAAGGCCAAACTTACATCTGCGCAATAGTGCATTGACAGAAAAATCCCTGTTATTATTTGTATGATCAGGCATACCCCCAACAAAGAACCAAAGTTCCACATATAAGAAATATTGGAGGGGCTTGGCAAATCAATAATTAAACCATTTATAATAGATAGGACGGGGTTCTCTTTCCTTAGTTGCATGGGGGGGCCCCCCAGAATTGAACTGGGGGGCCTCAAGGCCCTCTTCGAAGACTCGAACCCTCGCCCCTTCGGGGCGACGGTTGCAAAGGGCGGGGCGCCTGTGGAGTTACGCGCCCTCGGGGGCGCGGCTGGTTTGAAGGAAGATATCTTGCTTCTTGGCAGTGGCCCCTATCTCCTCCCCTATTTCTTGAGTTAATACGATGGCCCCAATCATGGCCACCAGTAATATAAAACTGGCTAGAATGAATAAATAGTAGTAATCGGTATATAGTAGCCGCCCAATGGCTTCGATATTGTGGCACTTTATTAAAAACCAAGGATTGGCCAGATTCCAATTCCCCCCCAGTTCACTAGCGTAACCGGAGGTCGCAGCCCCAAAGGGGCCCGCCAGAACATAGTGGCCGCCCATTATGAGCCAACTGGAGGCAATTTCCGAAAAGAAAAGCGTCCCAATGGCCAACCCAACGGGAACATAGTTTGTCATATCTGTCTCGCCCCCCAGCCGGTAGGCGGGGGGGAACTCAGTTAAATTCAACATCATAATAACAAACAAAAAAAGAATAGCAATAGCGCCCACATAAACGATTAAAAACATTAAGGCGATAAAATCCACCCCCAATAAAATAAAGAGGGCTGAAGAACTTGTAAAAGCAGCTACCAACCAAAAAACTGAGTGGACCGGGTTAAGCGCCGATATGACCATTATTCCAGAAGCAATCGCCCCAAATGACAATGTGTAGAAACAAGCTCAAGTCATCGTTAGGCCCCCCCAGGACTAAACATTATGGCATTTTTCACAGGCTCTATAATCACAGAGGGTAGTATCCCCAGGAAAAAAATTAGAATTACTAAGGGGGCCATGGCCCAGGCCTCGCGCCTGTTTAGGTCCCTGGGGAAGAGTTGGTAATTGGAAGCATCCCCAAAACAAATTCGATTGTACAAATAAAGGGAATACGCGGCCGACAAAACCATGCCCGATGCGGCCAAAACCCCAATCACCAAACTATACTCAAAGGCGGCTAACAAGGAAAAAAATTCCCCCACAAAATTACAACTTAAAGGAATGGCCATATTGGTTAGTGTCAATATCAACATCACGGTCGCAAAAATGGGCATTGTAATAGTAATCCCCCGATAATACTTTATAAGACGAGTGTGGTGGCGCTCATATAAAAAAGTGACCGCAATAAAGAGGGAGGAGCTAACAATGCCATGGGCCAACATTAAAAATACGGCCGCTACCAAGCCCTCTATTGTATGGGTGAATAGGCCCAAAGTAACCAGGCCCATGTGTGCCACGGAAGAATAGGCAATTAGTCGCTTAAAATCTACTTGCCGACAAGTTGTCAGGCTCCCATATACGATGGCTATCCCACTCAACGTTATTATTAGGGGGGCAAAATATTCAGAGGCGGCGGGGAAAAGGGGCCAAGAAAACCTCAAAAACCCATAACCCCCCAATTTTAATAGTACCCCCGCTAGTATGACCGAACCGGAGACGGGAGCCTCAACATGGGCCTGGGGCAACCAAATATGGAAGGGCACCATGGGGATTTTTACCGCCAAACTGAGAAAAAACCCAGCAAATATCCACTTTTGGGTTGATTCGGGCAGCTTAATATTTAATAATGCCTGATAATCTGTTGTGCCGGCTATGTCATACAGTTGAAAGATCCCCAAGAGCATAAACACCGACCCGATTAAAGTATAAAAGAAGAAATAATAGGAAGCTCGCACTTTTTCTTCCCTTGAGCCCCAGATCCCAATCAAAAGGAACATGGGAATTAATATCCCCTCAAACAAAATATAAAATAACAATAGGTCAAGTGCGGAAAACACTCCCATCAATAAAATCTCCAAAAATAGCAAGCACAACAAAAATTCTTTCAGTAAATATTTAATAGAATTTCAACTTATTAAAATACAGATGGGGATTAACAATGCAGTTAAAATAAAAAAAAACAAGGATATCCCGTCCACCGCTAAAACGATCGGCCCCCATTGGAAATTCAAGGCCGGAGAAACTACCCACTCTGTTTGGTTTATGGTTTGAAACTGGCCCCCCGAATCAAAGGCCCCCCATAAAATCAAAGTGGCAGCTAAAGTCGCCAAGGACCACTCTAGGGCGGCTCTTTTTAGTCGAGCGTCGTTGTCTGATGGAATTCTTATCACGCTAATTATCCCCAAAATAAGTAAAAGAAAAATTAAGCCCAGCCAATTCTTGGGGGAAACCATAATCAGGTCAATCTCCCGCCCGAATGGGCGGCATTGCCACCGATCAGGGGGGATAGATCAGAATCACCGCCCCCCGCTCTCTAATTAGAGAGCCTATAATAGAGGCGGGGGTAGCATTAATGATCTACCCTCCCCCCCTCTCTATATTCTTTAATACCCGCCATCCCTCCTTCGGAGGCCGCTATAGCGGGCGCCACGGTGGCCCTCGTGAGAGGGGGGCCCCGCGGGGCCCCCGCGGGCTTAGGGGGTTCAACCATTCCCGGGGGAATGCAATCATTCCCGGGGGAATGGAACCATTCAACCTTTCCCTAAGATACGGTGCCATCAGCCCTATCGAACCCTAGGGGAGGGCTGATGGGACCCTCGCCCTTTCGGGGCGACGGCTGCAAGGCTAGAAAGCACAGCCTCATAGACTGTCCCTTCTAGGAACTGGACTGTAGGGATAGCACCCAATTTATATATTTATTTAAAGAAACCGCCTCCACCACTATGGGCATAAAAGAATGGTTGGCGCCACAAATTTCAGAGCATTGGCCATAAAAAGTGCCGGGCCTTTTTATAAAGAAACTAGTTTGATTTAATCTGCCTGGAACTGCATCCATCTTTACGGCCAAAGAGGGAACTGCAAATGAATGCAAAACGTCCGCCCCGGTAACTAACACTCTAATGTGTGTGTTAATAGGAACGACAAGCCTATTGTCCACCTCTAACAATCTAAAATCGCCAGTGTTTAAATCCGAAGTGGGGACCATATAGGAGTCAAACTCTAATGTTTCCGCTCGATAGTCTGAGTATTCATAGGACCAGTACCATTGATGGCCTATCGCCTTAATGGTCAAAGCGGGGTCCATTATTTCATCCATTAAATATAGTAACTTTAAAGAGGGGAAGGCTAGGAAAACCAATAGAACTGCCGGGATTATGGTCCAAATTATTTCTAATAAGGTCCCGTCAACTAGATATCTGTAGTAAGATTTACCACTCAAAGCCTTTACTATTAACCACAATACCGTTGTAATAATAATGACCAATATAAACATGATCTGATCATGAAAAAAGATTATTTCTTCCATCACCGGGTGGGCAGCATCTTGAAGGCCTAATTGCCAAGGCTCCGGCAGGTCTTTCTCCCCAAAGGGGATAGTGCTAAGTAATAGGCGGCTTAATGTTGTCATTTTATAAGGCGTTATACTTTCATAGTGGCTCATTGAGGCCCCCCAGTTCAATTCTGGGGGGCTAAGAGAGGAAACCATTAACGCTGTAAATTATTAACTCAATTATAATTATTCTTAAAGCAAGGGCCCCCACACCCACGAGATTGGCATATCAAAGGCAGATCCTTTAACGGGAACAAACCATTGGGAGTCGGGATAAATCACAACTCCATCAGAACCCTTAAATAGCCGAAATAAATTAGGAAAAAGCATACCATCACCCCCAACAGAAAAACCCAAACTATGATTGTAAGCGTTAGTCCTAAGTTTATACATAATTTGAATGTTTTAAATAAATTGCTTTTCATTTTAATCGTGTATTAATAATTACAGGGGGGGCGGGACTTGAACCCACACTTTTAGCTTTGAAGGCCAATGGTCTACCTTAACCTACCCCCCCCTTCCCCCTGCCGCGAGAAACAGGGAAGTTGAAGGCTGGATATGGGTGAAGCACTAAGTCTAGTTATGTTAGTCATCAAAACAATCTGTGCGAGTCGCTATCCACGTTGTAACGGCCATTCCATATTAGGAAACCCCCAGGTTAGTAGGTGGGCCAGATGGTTACCCCTATAAACACCGCGGCACCAATTAATATTATTAGGGCATAATTAAAAACTAAACCGGATTGTAATTTGCTAATCCCTTGAGTTAATTGGATCATTCGGTCTGATATTCCCTTGGGGCCGATCAATTCCAACACCCCCTTATCTAGGACCCGGTACGAGATTAGATGGCCCAATCTCCACACGTTTCTTACCAAGAAATAATTTATGATGTAATTGAACTGCCAAGCAGAATATAAAAAAGCATAACTGGCCAAACTAATGGCCGGGGTTGGCACGCTAAAGGCGCGGGTGGAGCAATGATAGAGCACAAAAGCCGAGGTTGCCCCTAAGAGGCTAAAAATTACAGGCAGCAATTTGATAGAAATAGGGATAATGGGGGGGAGTGTGGCCTGAAATGACCAAAGTACCTCTTTGGTTAAATAGCCCACGAAAATACTCCCCAAGGCCAACAATATTAGGGGCAAAGTTAAGTTCCAAGAGCCCTCATGGGCTTGCATAAAAACTTCTTTCTTTGAGCTTGTGTCGGCAATAAAGGTCAAATAGATTAATCGAATTGAGTAGAAAGCCGTCAATAGTGCGGAAAAGACCACCAACCAATGGGCAAAGGCTAAATAATATTGATCGTAAGCTAGCTCCAAAATTAGATCTTTAGAATAAAAGCCCGTTAAATAAGGGAAGCCCATTAAAGAGAGGGAACCGATGGCCATCATAGTATAAGTAAAGGGGGTGGATTTTATTAGCCCCCCCATTTTCCTCATGTCTTGTTCATCGGCCATGGCATGAATGACAGACCCGGCACTTAAAAACAGCAAAGCCTTAAAAAAGGCGTGGTTCATTAAGTGGAATAAACTTATGGAGTAATGGGAAATCCCACAGGCCACCACCATGTACCCCAATTGACTACAAGTCGAATAAGCAATTACTTTTTTTAAATCATTTTGAACTAACCCAATCGTGGCAGTAAAAAACGCGGTCATGGACCCCACGACAGTCACTACCATCAGAGCCAATGGCGCTTGTTCCAACAGGGGGGCGGACCGAATTAATAAAAAAACACCCGCCGTAACCATGGTTGCGGCGTGAATCAGGGCGGATACCGGAGTTGGTATGATAATTGGCCGAAAGCCCCTCCCCCAAATGGGGGGGGCGGCGGCGGGATACCCCGCCGCCTCGGCACGCCGCCACTCCCGTGGCGGATGGGACTTTATCTTCCACTTTACAACTTGCCTACCTTGCGACAACCGCTATAGGGGTCCTATCAGCCCTAAAATTTAATAGGGCTGATGGCACCGTCGCCCCGAAGGGGCGAGGGTTCCTTGTAGCTCGATCCCAGCCCGAGGGCTGGCCACCACCATGGGGGATGGTGGGTTTACTCCCACTCTAGGCCCCCCTTTATCCACTCATATATTAGGCCGAGGGTGAGAATGATCAAAAACACCACCATGGTTCAAAACCCAAAAGGAGAAATTTGATTATATATTATGCTCCAAGGGAAAAGGAAAGAAATTTCCAAATCAAAAATTAAAAACAAAATCCCAATTAAGAAAAACCGGACCGAAAAGGGGCGCCCGGGGGCCCCGAAGGCATCAAACCCACACTCGTAAGCGGAGACTTTCTCCCGGTCCGGCTGCTTCACCCCTAAAACATAAGAGGCGCCGGAAATAATGGCGGAAAGAATTACACTAAAAATTAATAAAACTAAAATCCCATAAAACTCCGTGTACATTCTCAAGGGAATGGATGATGAGCCCATCATCCATTCTCAAAGGAATGATTCCCTTTCCCTAATAGGCCTCAAAGAGGGAAACAAAACCCATTCCCGGGGGAATGCGGGGGAACCATTCTGCCGTTGGGGCCGGTATGATAGAAACAGCCTGTTTCCTTGGAACCTTACTTTACCCAAGGTACGGTACTATCCGCCCTCCCGCTATATAGCGGGAGGGCCCTAAGAGGCGCTTTATAGACTGTCCCTTCTAGGAACACCAACTGGGGGGTAGGCCATTAAACCCCAGTAAAACGCCGGCAACCAAGATAACCAAAGCTAAACTTAGAGGCAGATAAGATTTCCATAGTAGCGCCATCAATTGATCATACCGCATTCTAGGGTAGGAAGCCCTTATTCAAATAAACAATAAAATTATAAAGGCGGTTTTTATACCAAACCATCAAGCCCCTCCTTTTCCCAATAGGCCTCCAAGAGGGAAAAACGCAATTGGTGAAAGCCATCCCCCCAAAAATAAGATAGTTGTCATACAACTCATTAATATAATGTGAGCATATTCGGCAAGGAAAAACAAAGCAAAAGACATCGAGGCATACTCGACATTATATCCGGACACCAACTCTGACTCCCCCTCTGTCAAATCAAAGGGGGCCCGATTTGTTTCGGCTAATGCGGAGGCAAAAAACATCATAGCAGCGGGGAAAAGGGGAAAAAAAAACCAAACACCATTCCCTTGAGCTAATACTATCTCAGTTATATTTAAGGAGCCCACGCACAAAATGACAGTAATGATTATTAGCCCGATAGAAACTTCATAACTAACCATTTGGGCCGCGGCCCGAATGGCTCCTAAAAAAGCATATTTAGAATTACTAGACCACCCGGACATTAGTATGGCATAAACGCTTATGGAGGAGATAGCTAATGAATACAAGATTCCTACCTTTAAATCACTTATTAAAACCCCCCTTTCATAAGGAATAACCCCCCAAGCGATTAAGGCCAAGGTAAATGATAATATAGGGGCGGCTACATATATGAAAAGATTCGCGTGGTGGGGGATCACCATCTCTTTAGCGAACAACTTTACACCATCAGCCAAAGGCTGTAATAGTCCATAAACCCCTACTACATTTGGTCCTTTTCTAGCTTGCATATACCCCAAAACTTTCCGTTCGGCTAAAGTTAAATAAGCCACTGCAACAAGTAATGGGACAACTATCACTAATATTTTTACAATTAGGTGGATTATTGTGATGACCATCTAGGGGGCAGCCGGACTTGAACCGGTCTCGCCTCTACTTACCCCCGAAGGGGGGCGGTTTACTCGCAAGTGGTTTCCACATAAAGTCTCGGGGGTTCCAACAACGAAGGGGGGGAATCCTAACCTTCGGTTTTTGTTACCGGCTGATCAACCTTCTCAAGACCATCGAACCCTAGAGTTCGATGGGATTTTATTTTCTTTCTTTTCTTTTAAAGGAAAGGAGAGGAAAGGTTTTTCCAGCATACAGTGGATTTATAATCATAACTAATTACTTAGATAAGACGGCCCAACGTTAACCTTCCATAGCATCCGGCAACCAGGTGTGCAACCCCAATTGTGCAGATTTACCAACTGCCCCGATAAACAAAAATAAACATATCAAGGTAATATGGCTTT